CTATGAGAGCAATAAAATAATAAATAAGTATGAATATAACAAGAGAAAGGGGAATAGTAGAGAAAAAGTTCTACAAAGCTATAGACTATATATGAGTGATCCCCACACTCTTTTTTTTTTTTTCAATTTCATTAATTGAATTTCGTTTGATTAAGGCGAAGTTCCGTAAAAACCTCCGCCTTCTTTAAAATATCATGAACAGTTCCTGTAGGTTGAGCGCCCTTTTCAAGGAAATATAGAATAGCAGGAACATTTGAATAAGTTTGATTCTTTATCGGATCATAAAAACCCACTTTCTGAAGATCTCTTCCGTCTCTTCGGGATCGAACATCAATTGCAACGATTCGATAGACGGCTCATTGGGATAGATGTAGATGAACAATACCCCCCCCCCTAGAAACGTATAAGAGGTTTTCTCCTCGTACGGCTCGAGAAAAAATGATTCGAAGTTATGTCTAGGTATAGAATTCGAATGGCAAATAGATCCATAAAATCATCAAATCCATTAGACTATGATTTAAGTCTTTTTTTTTTCTTCTTTCTCGAAAAAGCAAAAATCATTTGTACTCATAACTCAAGTTGGATAACTCCCAAATAGCTCAAAGAAAACCCTTAGGCATTTCATTTATTGAGTGGTCTCTAACCCCCTTTTTTTGTCTCGTTTAGAATCCATTTGGATTCTTCATTCTGATCTAGTTGTTGAGACAATTGAAAACGGTATTTCCTTGTTCCAGGATCCTTTATCTTTACTTTGAATCATTGGGTTTAGACATTACTTCGGTGATCCTTAATCGTTTCAAAATGGCAGCAACATACCTTTTTTTGTGATTTCTTTCTATCAAAGAATCATAGAACAGTTGATTCACGCGTGCTACACTTTTGATCAAAAGAGTTTTACCAATTCCAACAAAATTTCCTTTTGGATTTGAAACTTGCTCGAATTGGATCCTTTCGATTTCTATATCGAAGATATACTTACGAAGTTATTCCAACTTATTGATTGGCACTAACCCTAGATCCTTGCCCCTGAGAAATGAATCAATCCTTTCTACTCGAGCTCCATCATATCATGTACTATTTACATTACACCCCAAATGGGGGTTCTATTGGAACAGAACAAAAGATGTCGAGCCAAGAGCACTTTCATTCCTATATAATCTAAAATGGTGGATGGAAGAATCCACAGCTGATCATGTCTTTCAAGTCGCACGTTGCTTTCTACCACATCGTTTCAAACGAAGTTTTACCATAACATTCCTCTAGTTTGGAACCGGTATGTAATTGATTCAATTATGGAATCATGAGTAGTCATTGGTTCAGTCGGTACATAGTAATCCATACTTTTTTCCTTCTATCTGGATAGGTAGATATTTTTCTGAAGAAGTCTCAGCAAGAATTCAACTTAATCCCGTATGAATGCAACATTTTTTTTTATTATTTATAAATAACACAAATATAAATAACACGAATAAATAAGTTCTTTTTGAATCTGTATCTTTGAGTGACTCAATAGGATAGATTCACCAATCTCACACGTCTTCAAGTACCAAGGACTCGTAAGAAATCATTAAAAATATTTAATTGAAAAAATTTCCTACTTCGACATCATTAGTTGAATAATGTTTTACAGTAAGTACCGCATTTGATTTTGATCATCATAAGAGAGATAAATCCATGTTTCTTTTCGAATTGAACCATCATCACTGATTTAAAGCATATAGATAGATCGAAAAGCAAATCCAATTTCTTTCTGTGGAGTGGATAAAAAAGACTTATATGTAAGGGAAGATTTAGGTCATTATTCTTTCATCTGATTGATAAAATCAGAATTGAAAGAATAGGGGATTTCTGTATCTATCAGAGAAACTGAACAATTGTCACTGGAAGTAATTAAATTATGGATATTCTATGTTAAATATTTGGATCACAAATCTTTTTCACAAAAATCGAAACACCGTTGTCACTGAAATAGAATGATAACAATACATACATACATATAAGCATTTCTTCATTTTATACGTATTTGACTTTCGGTTCAGTAATTTTTCTGTAATCTTTCCATAAAGTGAATAGAGTGTCTAAATCACCCCCTGCCTCAATTGTTACATTGATTTCTAATTATTCTCATTAGAGCCAAAGACAAAATGTCTAAAAATGAGGTTCAAAGAAAATACATCTGTTACATATGGAATTGATTGTTAATGAGATTCGGATAGACATAGATATTAAAATTTATACCTTCCATTGCTGTTTAAGTCCTATCTACTCCCCGAATTCTATGGGGATGATGAATATGAATCATAAATCAAAAAAGGATCCTCTTTTATGGGATGCTAGACGGGCTAGTCTAGGTACAAAGACTAAGAGGTCCAGATTAAGTCGTTGTTCCTATTTTTTATTTTACCCTAACCCAGTCGTAAGAGACTTAATCCCGTTGATTGAATTCAATTAGTACCACGAAACCCCTCTTGTTTAAAATTCAAGAAATCCACAGAGAATT